AACACGTGCAGATATCTATATATCATATATAAGATACTCGACTGTCTGTGTAATTTTTGTTCTGGTTCCGGGGTTTACATATACTCAAAATTGTTGTTATAATTGAAATTGAGAAAAAAAGAAATAACGATTTTTATTTTTTTTATTGAAAAGTCACAATACTGATTAGTTATCATTTGGATTTTCTTATGTCATTTGGTAAAGATAATTTGAAATCAAAATCTCAGAATCGTTCATGAAATCGGAGTCAAGTCAATAGTTAATGGTTCCAATTTATCATGTTTATCCTAAATTTGGACTTTTTTGACTGAAAGTCCCTATTTTTTCGTATGTATCGAATCAAAACAAAAAAAAAGGAAAAGATTTTGGTTTTAGTAAGTAGTAGAAAGGCTATCACAGAAAAGGGATTCAAAATGCAAGTACAATAAATAAAAAAGACGTTCAGTAATCTATTCCAAACAAAAAGGTAATATTTTCGTCTATTCTATTTTGTATCGTTTTGGCGGCATGGCCGAGTGGTAAGGCGGAGGACTGCAAATCCTTTTTCCCCAGTTCAAATCCGGGTGTCGCCTGATTCTAATTAACAAAAGACTCGAAATCTCTTATCAACTGCTCTAACCTAGAACTCGCCAGATTCTTCTCCAGCCGAAGGGAAGGAGAAGAAAGGTCTCTTAATACGTACTTGATTTTAAGTATCTGCGGGTTCTCAAAAGCGAAATTCTTGTGTCTAGGATTCAGATTCAAGGAACGATTTTAAGTAGTGGAAGGGCTATTGAGACTTCTCCATTCCTATTGGAGTGGTTACTGACTGGTCCTTGAATTCTGCGGAAGGTACTAATTAAGTAATTAGTAATTGTGGAAAAGAAAAGCGGAATAGAGTTTGTATACAAACTCAAAAGAGTTTCTGATTACTCAGGTATTGGATTTATTGGATTGGTTCATTAAATTAATAATCCGAAAATTTTTTGACTCTGTACTATGAATTTCACTATATATTAGTAAACAATAATGGAAAAATTCCTTCATATTCATAGAAATAGGGGACATAATTCACATGGATATTGTAAGTCTCGCTTGGGCTGCTTTAATGGTAGTCTTTACATTTTCTCTTTCACTTGTAGTATGGGGAAGAAGTGGACTCTAGAAATACTACTTAACTAAACTAATTGAGTTTTTAGTTGAAGAAAAAAACTGTATCATTTTTATTTCAAAATTCGAAGAAGTTTCCATACCATAGAACTCTTTCGAGCATCTATCTACCAGTCAATCAATTCAATTATTTTACTTCTTGAGTTGGCAATGATAAAAAAAAATTAATAAGTTGGTTGTTTTATTAATATATACCATACTTTTATTTGTTTCTTTGATTCTTTCGGCAGATACTGGGATTTAATTTATATTTGATATTTGAAAGAATCCGAAATCGAAGAATTCGAGCTGTAAAATAAACGTAAGAATTGCCTTTTCATTATTTTATTTTATTTCGGATTGATCAGAATCAATCCAAATCGATCAAATAGATGTAGCAAAAAAATAGAATTGAGGTCGCTATGTACATAACATATATGAAGATATATATTCTGGATTGATCGATATGAAATTCAGTCTGTATCTTTATTAGAGTTATAGTCCAATTTCCTACACGAAAAAAACACTAATCTAATCGATAGTATGGTAGAAAGATTCATATGTTTCTTTCTACCATACTATCAAATCTCATCGAATGTTGCTGATTCGGGCCTGCTCATTTCAGTTAAGAAACGAAATGGGAATCCCTTTTTCTTTCCATTTTTCAATCGTTGAAAAAGAACTAAGAAGTCAAGTTTCATTCAAATTAATCATTTTTATTTTGACTGATCGTTTTTACATAGATAATAAGTAAAAAAGCAGTAGGAACTAGAATGAATAGTGCAGTAGCAATAAATGCGAGAATATTTACTTCCATAATCTCATCCTTTTTTTACTTCGCATTAACTCGGGATTTAATCCCATAGAGATGATAAAAATTTTACCTGTAAATTTAAACTCAATGGGATGTATTACATCTTGATGATATTGAATCAGATTAATATCATGAATAACAATATTTGAGTTATCATATCAATTCGCCGTCGCAAATTCAATAGTATAACATAAGAAGATCTTTTATCCATACTGAACTCAATCCAAAAAAAGAAAAATCTAATTTGTCATCTAATCAACAAGCCCGTGTTTTATCATTCTTTTTTCTTTTTTTTCCCTAACCTGCGGTATTCCTTGTACAATCAATCATCTACTGAAGTTTCACTTTTCCACTTCCCCTGGTTACAAAACCCCAAAAACAAGAAATTAAATAAAAAATAGAAGTAAAATAGAAAAAGGAGTTAAGTTCAAAAATCCCTTTTGGTTTTCATTTTTTTTTTTAATGATTTACTTTTTTATTACAAGAAAAGTGTGAAAAAGACGAATCCTGGTACAAAAAATAGAATATTCTATCAAATTCATTATTTTTTTTTATTATTTTATTTATATTTATTATTTTAGGGTATTTGTTCTTTTTTTGATAGACCTTTTTACAAAAATACTTTAAGAAAATTACAAACAAAATTCTTAATTTATTATTTTAATAAATAAAATTAATAAAATTAAGAAATTAAGAGGGAAAGAAAAAAGAACTACGAATCATCAGAATAATTACTATTGAAAGTGAAATTTTATTGTTGTTCTTTTCCCAAAAAGTGTAAAGATGAATTGATATATTTATTGATTATTGGATCCATCGGGACTGACGGGGCTCGAACCCGCAGCTTCCGCCTTGACAGGGCGGTGCTCTAACCAATTGAACTACAATCCCAGGAAACTCAAGTATACAGTATCCATTTTTTTTTTTTTTTTTATTTGACTCAAATCATTTTTAGTTAGAATTTTTTTGTTGTAACAGAGACGCGAGTGATATATTGATCTCCACATGAATATGCACTTTAGTAACTTTAGTAAGAATGACACAAATTACTAGTCAAAATTTCTTTATTGAAAAATGATTGAGAATAAGAAAAAGAGTTTTCTTTTTTTCTTTCGACTTTTCTATATTAAAATTAATAATCATAATATGAATCGAGATCATTATTATGATCACAATTTCCATTTCCCGGAACAAATAAATAGAGGAAACAAATAAAAAAATAGAGTATATAGCAGAAAATTTGACTTTTTTATTGCGTGTATCAGCCGTTTCGGGAGGACAAATATCTTCATCTCATAATGGATGAGCGAATTTTTGGGCCGAGCTGGATTTGAACCAGCGTAGACATATTGCCAACGAATTTACAGTCCGTCCCCATTAACCGCTCGGGCATCGACCCAGGAAGAATCAATTCAATTTTAGGCTTATTGATAATCTATGATCAACTTCCTTTTGTAGTACCCTACCCCCAGGGGAAGTCGAATCCCCGTTGTCTCCTTGAAAGAGAGATGTCCTGAACCGCTAGACGATGGGGGCATACGTGCCCAACTGCCATCATACTATGAACATAGTATGAACAGTTTTTTGAAATTGTCAATATAATCAAAAAATTAGGTTCAAAAGATCTTTGCGTCTTACATAACTCTATAGAATTGTTTTGTCATTTCAATTTAATTTATGAATCATTCATTCTAACCATTCGCTATAAAATTGAAAATTATTTACTATATATTTATATTAATATTAAATAGAATAATTCATTAAAAATGAATATAATATTTAATATTAATTCGAATATTAAATATTAATATAGAACTCGAGATAATATGAAATTAAAGAATCCTTTCAATTCAGCTGTCTACTAAAAAGAAAAAAAAGAGGTCTAAGTTAAATAAACCCCATTACTGCATTTCGAAAAAGTTTCTAGCTGTTATCTGTATACTTATGTATTATATAGTATATAATAACTTAGTATATGGAATATATGTACATAGATATATTTTCTATGTATGTACATAGTGACTCAGCCAAGAATTAGCTAAAAAGGCCCTTTTAACTCAGTGGTAGAGTAACGCCATGGTAAGGCGTAAGTCATCGGTTCAAATCCGATAAAGGGCTTTTGAGGTTTTTCATAAAACTTCATTCTATTTGATTTGAACGGAGAATAAAGATATTGTTTGGTGATATTTTTAAAGTACAAAGTAAGCAACTTTCCAAGTATACTAAGTTATACTATAGTAGGTATAAAGTTGAACTAATATTCATTATATTATAATGATAATATAAGTCGTTTCCCGAATCAGCAACTATATCCGATTTTCTATGATTTTAATCCAATTCATTGGAATGGAAAGATTCCAAATCAACAAATGAAAAAGTAAGTGGACCTGACCTATTGAATCATGACTATACCCGCTATTCTGATATTCAAATTTGATAAAAATTAAATTGGAACAGTTGACCCTTTTTTTCTTTAAACTCTGCAGGAATTTGTCGATATTTCCGATTAAATCTTTGTGTTACTAGCTATTCCATAGGAATAAATTGGCTAGTCTCTTCTTCCTATAGAGCTATAGAGGAGAAAACTTTTTTTTTTCAAATCACAACATAAAAAATCCATTTTCCATATCTTTCTTTGATTCCAAAACGGAAACAGAATGAATTTCGATCTTATCTATCGAATAAGATTTCAATAGAGTGTGTCTTCATGTACCAACTAGTTCTTTAATCCGTGCATCCCATATTTTTTTTCCGACAATGGAATGGAGAATGCATGCGTGAAAGAAACTTTCATTTCAAGTTTCCTAATTATTTTATTGTTTATTGAATATCGTAGGAAATTAAAATTAAGTAAAAAATAGGAAATTCTCTTTTTTCTGATAGAGAAAAAAGAAATAGAAAAATATTCGAAGTATTTTTCTTTCTTTGACCGTGAAAATGAAAAGATCTATTCCGGCATTTTCGATTGATCTGAAAGAAAAAGAAAAGAACTAACTATAAACAGAAAACAGACAAAAAATAAAGCTAGAAATATTAAATATAAAGAAGAATTTCTAAA